ATAACTATCCTTCTTCTGACACAGCAACGCAATTCGAATCAGTATCGAAAAGAAGTGCTAAATTAATGTATTTCTTCCTTTCCTTTACCTGTTGATGTAAAATGATGCTGTATTTAATAGAAAATTCTTACAATGAAAGAGATTATCATATTTCCACAATTTAAACAATTTAAGTAGATGCGAGATCTAGAAATTTCCTTTTCATGGTTGTAGAGACAGTTTTTTGTTGGAATCCTCCCTTTTCTTTTTCGTTTTAAGGAATTGATTAATCTTCCAGTAACAAATACGAATAGTAAATCCTATTCGATGAAAGAAAGAATAAAAAAATTGGAATCAATAATTGTAATGAATTGTTGGATTGGATCTCAATCCAAATCTTGATCTAGCTGCAAGAATGAGACTTTTTAAAATATGAAAAGAAAAAATGGAAAAATTGTATTCCATAATAATTCAAAAAGAGTTTCATTTTTGAATGAAGTTACACGATCCAGTTCGTAGTATTGTTATTGGTTTATGTTCAACGACTCGGTTGATAGGAATTGCTAGATGGCTAGATCTTAGAAATGATGAATCAGCTTCGTTTTATATGCCTGTCACTTTATCTTTGTTCGTGCCATCTATAATGATAGATAAATCAAAAAATTTCAATTGAACGAATAATTTCAATTTGTATATCCTCCTATTTTCCAATAAAGGGAAACTCAGGTAAATGCTTTAGAAACATATGTATAGAAATACCACATTTCATTTAGCCCCTTCATGCTTACTATAACTAGTTATTTCGGTTTTCTACTAGTAGCTTTAACTATAACCTCAGCTCTATTTATTGGTCTGAGCAAAATACGACTTATTTAAAATTTCGATTTGAAAGAAAGAATTCAGAAAGGAAATCCTTCTGTGAGATTTCGTGTATTCTATAGTTATATATCAAGTCAATTTTCAATTCTTGGTCGTTGAGATTCACGTCAATTCTGATTAATATTTAGGTATAGATATTTCCTCTTTTTTTTCTCCTTTTCAAAAAATTGAAATGATTGAAGTTCTTTTATTTGGAATCGTGTTAGGTCTAATTCCTATTACTTTGGCTGGATTATTCGTAACTGCATATTTACAATACAGACGTGGTGATCAGTTGGACTTTTGATTAATTAACATTTCTTTTTTTGACTGACCCCCTCCTTTATTTAATCTCCAGGAGGTCGAGGCTATGCAAGTGATTGAATCCACTTCAGTCTAATTCGATCTACGAAGAAAAAATCACGCTCTGTAGGATTTGAACCTACGACATCGGGTTTTGGAGACCCACGTTCTACCGAACTGAACTAAGAGCGCTTTTTTATCAGAATCGAAAAGACTGTAAAGAAAAAAAGAAAAAGATTCTGTTTCTAACCCTTTTTTGTATGCATCTATTCTATAGTTTCATAAAAATGAATGATTCCGGGCAATTTGAATCGATCTCAATTGATTCCTCGTTACTGGTCAAAGGGGCAGTAATAGGTAGGGATGACAGGATTTGAACCCGTGACATTTTGTACCCAAAACAAACGCGCTACCAAGCTGCGCCACATCCCTTGAATCGTTCTATAGTGTCATTGTAGCGAATTCCTGTCTTGTTTTCCACATGCCTATTTCCTCCACTGAGAAATAGAACTTTTCTACCCATTTCCATTTCGTCTTTTTTGTCTCATTTAACTTATAATAATAAGAAAAGGAAAACCTTATGGATCGTTGTACATTTCAATTTGAATTAGGGATTCCGTGTACAACTCTAAGCGTCGCTTAACCACATATGCATCTGATCATATATGCATCATCTTTATGTTTTTAAATAAACAAAATTATGTTTTTAAATAAATAAAAAATAAATAAAAAGGAGATTTTTCAATGCGAGATCTAAAAACATATCTCTCCGTGGCCCCAGTACTAAGTACACTATGGTTCGGGGCTTTAGCAGGTCTATTGATAGAGATTAATCGTTTTTTCCCGGATGCGTTGACATTCCCCTTTTTTTCATTCTAGTTATTGACATCGGAAGATTAGAGATACAATCAAATATCTCTGACTAATTCCTCTTCCCTTTTTCTAATTTTTAGAATTTAGAATAAGGGACGAAAGAGAAAACATAAAAGTGAATTCAACGTCTGCGAGACTCAGGTTCAAATTCGAATTAAATGAATATTAATAATAGACTAATAGAGACATGTGGATAGAGTAGGAAAATGCGGGTCTAGGGCAAGAATACAAGATCTTTAACCGAAATACTGTTCTTCGGGTTGAAATAGAGTTTCGAAATCATTGTCTTACTTATTCTTATTATTTACTATTACTATGACTTTTCTTTGATTTCTTATTACTTTATTGATTTTGATCTTTTAGAGTTCGATTTCAAATTAGTAACTTCTATTTTTTCCTTCCTTTCTTTTTCTTCGTTTCGAATCAAAATAGAAGAGTTGAGTAATCAAAAATCCAAAGGAGATTCATGGCCAAGAGGAAAGATGCG